ACGGACTGAATATCTTTTATAAGGAATCGGAGAAAGATGCGACGATTTTTTCCAGGAAATCCCCAACGAAAAATACACACTATTCCTTCTTTTCTATCGAATCGATCATAACCACTACCTACATTCCACGAAATTGTGCACCACAAATAGGAGCTAATAAAGAGACCCGCGATCCCATAGAAAGACATCACAATCCCTTGTGGAAAAAAAACGATTTCCTGAGATGGAAATAAAGATATCAAATTTCTACCAAGATAACTGGAAGTTCCAACCAATAAGAATCCTAATGAACCTAAAAAAAGGATAACGGTCCAGCAGAAATTACTTATTTTTCGAGACCCCGTTATAGGTTCTATCCATATATGTTCTGATCGACAACTCATACTTGATCCGGTTGCATTTTATTGGAATTGAGAGAATACCCCAAATGAATTTGACTTTACTATTTTTGTTTCCGAAGTAACTCTCATCAACTAGCACTAGTTTGATGTGAACCTTTAGGAGTAATTCATCAAATTGGTTAGATCTAAAATACTAACATACCCTTCGTATGATCCCAGTATAGATATCGACATACATATAGATACACCGACTTTACATTTCAACCATCCTCCTGATCTATTTGAAAATAGCTAGAATTCATTTACCTATCATATATCATGTTTCTGCAGGCATAAGAGCTTTTCTTTTATGTTTGGCGGAAGCCACATGTTATACCATATCCCACTAAATAGATATCCGTGTTATGATACAAGTCTAAGTTTTGAAAAAAAAAATGGATGAGATTTGTTCCCACCGGATCTAAACAATCTTATTTTTTTGAACATGAAGAGATAAAGAAGCCATTGCAATTGCCGGAAATACTAGGCCTACTAAAGGCACAAAAACAGAGGGAAAGCTGAAAGTTGTCATAGAATGGGGTACCTCGATTTACTATTTGTACCTGTTATTATTATTTATAAAGATATCTTATAATAATTATAATTCAGAATTGTAATTATTTCATTATTATGAATTAAGAATTCCATTTATTATTAATTTAATTAGTATTTATGCAATTCAAATTCTAATTAGTATAGATCTAAGTATATATCTAAGTGAGTATATAATGGACTTATTCATCTTTCTACATGAAAAATATGTATGATAATCGCCTTTCTTATTATTCTTTTCTTCGTCTTTTGTTCTTGTCTTCTAATTTCATAAAGAACATAAAGAAAAAGTTTCTTACAAATTCTTGAAAGATTTATTAGAATCCGATCCAATAGGGATTCTTAGTCAAAATAGGATTCTCGGGAGATATAATATAAAAAGATACAAAACTCTATATCTATATTTTCTATATTTGAATTATATATACATAACATACGTAAGACGGGAAGAGGAAATTCATTTTATTTGCCTAATTTCACGAAAAGAAGAATTCACTCTTTTATCTTGTTGATAGAGGCTTCTTAATTAGTAAACAGGAATATAGATAAAAAAAGAGTTATCCACAACTTTTGATTCTTTCTACAATTAGATCTTAGGTCAACAAAGAAAACTCCATTCGTCTGATTTTGACTTGGATTCCGATAAACTAACTATTTGTTTGCTACAAATAAAATAATGGAACTTAATGTTCTACTTGATTGAATTTTGATTCAAAGGAAAGAAAGCGTGGAGCTGAAATAACTCACTCAGAACGCTTTTTAAAGGATTACGTGGTACAATTAGATCGAATAAGCCCTTCTGGAATAAATATTCCGCCGCTTGTGAACCTTCGGGTACTGTTTTATTCAATGTTTGTTCAATTACTCTTTTACCCGCAAATGCAATGTAGGCATTGGGTTCGGCAATAATGATATCCCCCAACATACCAAAACTAGCTGTCACCCCACCAGTAGTAGGAGATGTAAGGATTGATACATAGAATAACCTTTTATTTGATTGATAATCATATAAAGCAGAAGATATTTTAGCCATTTGCATCAAGCTCAAACTTCCTTCTTGCATGCGTGCCCCCCCGGAAGCACACACTATAATAAGAGGTAGAAATTGATTAGTAGCGTACTCAACCAAACGGGTGATTTTCTCCCCCACTACGGATCCCATACTACCCCCCATAAACTGAAAATCCATAACCCCGATTGCTACGGGAATACCGTTTAGTTGGCCTATGCCTGTTTGAACAGCCTCAGTTAATCCTGTCTTTCTTTGATAAGAATCGATACGATCTTTATAAGGCTCCTCCTCCGAATGAAATTGAATGGGATCCAGAGAGACCATGTCTTCATCCATAGGATCCCAAGTACCCGGATCGATCGAAAGTTCGATTCTCTCTGAACTACTCATTTTCAAATGATATCCACATTCTTCACAAATATTCATTTTGGATTTTAAAATTTTCTTATAATTTAATCCATAACAATTTTCGCATTGAACCCACAAATGCCTGTATTTTTGAGTTAAATCCGGATCATTAGAACTTTCTCTTATAGTTAAATCACTATCATTAGTG